ACAATTAAACCTATGGATCCTTAGGAGATTGGTATATTGTTTAATCTATCCTGTAGTTTCCCTGGAAGTATCACAAATCTTTCGACCCATCCTGTAGATTTTTCGTTCCGTGTTGGAATAGAACCGTAATTTATTACTTGTTCTTAGACGAGGTTTTACGAAAAAATTCTTTCTAGGAGAGAACAAATATTTCTTTTTTTGTTCGATGCGAAGACATAGGAAAAACCACTTTTTTTCATTCTATTTAATTTAGAATGAAAAGGGATTCCATCCTATTCATATTCATATATAGTGAAGTCTTACTCCCGGATTCCTACAAAACAAAAGAGAATCCTTTTTTTTTGACACTTCAGTGATTTAATTTCTATGTTTCGTCTATTTCTATTAGAAAATAAGATAAGATAGAATAAACATATTTTTTTGGAATATAACTAAAAATAGGTAGAAAATAAGATAAGATAGAATAAACATATTTTTTTGGAATATAACTAAAAATAGGTAGAAAATAAGATAAGATAGAATAAACATATTTTTTTGGAATATAACTAAAAATAGGTAGAAAATAAGATAAGATAGAATAAACATATTTTTTTGGAATATAACTAAAAATAGGTAGAAAATAAGATAAGATAGAATAAACATATTTTTTTGGAATATAACTAAAAATAGGTAGAAAATAAGATAAGATAGAATAAACATATTTTTTTGGAATATAACTAAAAATAGGTAGAAAATAAGATAAGATAGAATAAACATATTTTTTTGGAATATAACTAAAAATAGGTAGAAAATAAGATAAGATAGAATAAACATATTTTTTTGGAATATAACTAAAAATAGGTAGAAAATAAGATAAGATAGAATAAACATATTTTTTTATCGAAATAAAGAATTGTGGATCCAACGGCTATTCATTTATTGTATTTTTATACGTTTTATGTCTAAAGTATTTAGAATTCCGTATCCATAATAAAGAATAATATGGATATGACTTACGTTTCCTGTCTAAAGTATTTAGAATTCCGTATCCATAATAAAGAATAATATGGATATGACTTACGTTTCCTGTCTAAAGTATTTAGAATTCCGTATCCATAATAAAGAATAATATGGATATGACTTACGTTTCCTGTCTAAAGTATTTAGAATTCCGTATCCATAATAAAGAATAATATGGATATGACTTACGTTTCCTGTCTAAAGTATTTAGAATTCCGTATCCATAATAAAGAATAATATGGATATGACTTACGTTTCCTGTCTAAAGTATTTAGAATTCCGTATCCAGGAGGTAACATGAAATCAAAAATTTGAAGGACGCGCTTGCCAATATCGCAGGCTTGGCAACCTGTATAGAATCGATAGAATCGATTTTTATTTTCGATTTGGATTTTCTTGTATTATTTTCGATTTTTATTTTCTTTAATTATATTATATATTATATATATAAGGGAGCAACCAATATGGGCAAAGGATATTTGAATTCAAAATGTTATTTTAGTTCAAACTGGTGTTTTAATCCGATTTTGTTTAAGACTCCATTGACGTCGAAAGATGGGATAAGTAGTTCAATGGGCCTTAGTGACTTTTTCGAAAATACTAGTGAAAACTTTTTGTCAGACAATGGTTCCGTGTACGATATTCAATCTAGTTCGAATAATCCCATTTCTCGATCTAATAACAATTATCCTCATGGGGAAATCAACAATCGTCCTGGGGAAATCAACAATCGTCCTGGATCTTCTGAACCATTTTCTGACCTCGGTATTCATATGCCCAGTGGGGGCGACAGTAGTGACATTGGAGATACTGGTAATGGGGCTTCGTTTTTTGAGAAAGGCAGAACATGTGGTGAAAGCAGGGAGTCTGATACGCCGAACCCCGCGGAGGGTAATGATTTACCTCTAAGAGAGGATTCGAAAGATCAAAAATCGACTGATGGGGATCCGGCTCTGGGGGATTCGAAAGATCAAAAACCGAAAGATAATGATTCGGATGATTCGGATCAGACACATTCGGATGATTCGGATCAGACACATTCGGATGATTCGGATCAGACACATTCGGATGATTCGGATGATTCGGATGATTCGGATGATTCGGATCAGACACATTCGGATGATTCGGATGATTCGGATGATTCGGATGATTCGGATGATTCGGATCAGACACATTTGTGTCGTGTGGGTACTCCTCCACACATTGCGGCTTTGTGGGTTCAATGCGAGGATTGTCTTGGATTAAATTACCGACGATTTTTAAAAGAACGAAAAAATATGTGTGAACACTGTCCATATCATTTCAAAATGAATAGTCCAGAAAGAATCGAATTTTTGATCGACTCCGGTACTTGGGATCCTATCGATGAAGACATGGCCTCTCCGGATCCCGATCCCTATGAATCGGATTCGAAGGAGGATAGCTTTTCAGAAGATGAAGATCCCATTGGGTTTTATTTAGAGAAGGATGACTTTTCAGAAGATCGTTCTGAATGGGATTCGGAGGAAGAGGAGGGCAAGTCCTATGAAGATCGTCTTGATTCTTATCGAAGAAAGACAGGATTAAATGAGGCTGTTCAAACAGGCGTAGGTCAACTAAATGGTATTCCCGCAGCTTTTGGGATTATGGAGTTTGAGTTTATGGGGGGCAGTATGGGATCCGTAGTTGGAGAGAAAATCGCCCGTTTGGTTGAGTACGCTACCAATCAATCTCTACCTCTTATTATAGTATGCGCTTCGGGTGGGGCACGCATGCAAGAAGGAAGTTTGAGCTTGATGCAAATGGCTAAAATATCATCTGCCCTATTGGATTATGATCAATCCAATAACACGTTATTATATATGTCAATCCTTGCATCTCCTACTACTGGTGGGGTAACAGCTAGTTTTGGTACGTTGTCAGATATCATTATTGCCGAGCCCAATTCCTACATTGCATTTGCGGGTAAAAGAGTAATTGAAGAAACATTGAAGGAACCAATACCCGAAGGTTCACAAGAGGCTGAACCTTTATTCGAGAAGGGCATACTCGACCTAATCATCCCACGGAAGCTTTTAAAAGACGTTCTGACTGAGTTTTTGAAGTTCCACAGCTTGAATCCTTTGAATTCCAATTCAATCAAGTAGAGCGCGCTAAGTTCCATTATTTTATTTGTAGCAAACAAGTTGCGGAATCAAAGTAAATAAGAATGGATTTTTCTTTGGTGACCTAAGATCTAATTGTAGAAAGATAAATAAATCCATTTATTTAGTTCTACATTCCTTGGACTTATTCTATCACTTAGTATTAGAGATACTTATATCTCTAATACTAAGTGATAGAATTTTATGAATTAATTAATAATAACTACGAATTCGTAGTTATAATTAGTATAAATAAAAAATATGATATAAAAAAAAATAATAACAGGTACAAATAGTAAATCGAGGTACCCATTTTATGACAACTTTCAATTTTCCCTCTATTTTTGTGCCTTTAGTAGGCCTAGTATTTCCGGCAATGGCAATGGCTTCTTTATTTCTTTATGTTCAAAAAAACAAGATTGTTTAGATCTGAGGGGACAAAATCTCATCCGTTTTTTTTTGAAACTTAGACTTGTAACATAACACAGATTTTTATTTCGGGAAATATGGTATAACATGTGATTTCCGGCGAACATAAAGGAAAAAGCTATTATGCCTGCAGAAAATGATCTATGGGTAAATGAATTCTAGCTAGTTTCAAATAGATCAGGGGCGCTGGATGCCTAAAATGTAAAGTTGGTGGATCTATATGTATATTGGGATCATATGAAGGGTATTTATTATTCTTTTTTGATCTAAAAAATTGGATGAATTACTCCTAAAATAAAAGTGCACATCAAACTAGTACTAGTTCACATCAAACTAGTGCTAGTTGATGAGAGTTCCTTCGGAAACAAAAAAAATAAAGTCAAAATTATAGGGGGTCAAGTATGAATTGGCGATCTAAACGATTATGGATAAAGCTTATAGCGGGGGCTCGAAAACTAAGTAATTTTTTCTGGGCCCTTACCGTTTTTTTAGGCTCATTAGGATTCTTATTGGTTGGAACTTCCAGTTATCTTGGTAGAGATTTGATATCTTTTGTTACGTCTCAGCAAATCCCTTTTTTTCCACAAGGGATCGTGATGCTTTTCTACGGAATCGGGGGTCTCTTTATTAGTGCCTATTTGTGGTTCACAATTTCCTGGAATGTAGGTAGTGGTTATGATCGATTCGATAGAAAGAAAGGACTAGTGTGTATTTTTCGTTGGGGATTTCCTGGAAAAAATCGTCGCATATTCCTCCGATTCTGTATAAAAGATATTCAATCCGTTAGAATAAGAGTTAAAGAGGGTCCTTCTGCTCGTCGTGTCGCTTATATCGATATCAGAGGTCGGGGGGTTCTTCTGTTGACCCGTACTGATGAGAATTTGACTCCACAAGAAGTTGAAGAAGAAGCCGTGGAATTGGCCTATTTCTTGCGCGTACCAATTGAAATCTTGGACTGAGGCTGAGGCTGAAGAACGAATGCTTTCTCAGCCTCAGCAGGAGGGAAAAATGCAAGAATCCTGTTTTTTTCTATAACAGAACTTAACTGAGGTTTCGTCAGAACATTCAGTCGAGCCAAAGCCGACGTATATGGAACAACCATAAAACAAAACTCTTTTTTTGTGGTTTTTTATGTGTATCCAAATCCATGCAACTCAATTGAAACAAGTAAGAAATTGAACTACTAGATTCAATATATCTCATATATCAAACGATTTCGAAAGAAAGAAATTTCTCTTTTTTTTTGAAGTTCAATATTTGTTGGAAGTGCTACTTTAGATGCAGATAAATCATATCTTGTAAATTATTTCCTTTTTGTCAATCGACCTTTTTTTATCCTTTCGTTTGTGTTCTTTATTAACCAATAATGGGTTTTCTTAATAATGATAACTGGCCCATTTCTGTCTTGTTTTGCCGCTCATTTTTTTGATCATCACAATATCTTTCTCT